GAGAGTGTCACGTACGGTTTCTTTGAGAAGGGTGTGATACCACCACCTATCAGGCCCGACGAGCGGTCCACGGAGCTGCATCCCTACTCACCTGGTCCATGCACATTGCTCTCTCCAGGAGGTTGGCCGCCTATCCTAGATCTTCCCATTTTCAAGAAGATCCCGGGCTCGATCTGGTTTAGTATCAAGGTGATTCTGTTTTTGTTCCTATATATATGGGTCCGTGCAGCATTTCCACGATATCGTTATGATCAATTAATGGGACTTGGCCGGAAAGTGTTCTTGCCTCTATCATTAGCTCGGGTAGTCCCCGTTTCTGGTGTTTTGGTCACCTTTCAATGGCTCCCTTAATTATGTGCGAGGAATTTCCCTCTTGAGTAATGGGAAGCGGGCTAGTCCCCGAAAATGCCCGTTCCTTTGTCGTTGGGGCTAAAAATCTTCCTTGTTCGTTCCTAGGAACTCAGTAAAGTGACCAGTAAGTCAGCGGGCATTGAGGCAGGCAGTCAGTACATACAGTACAAGTGGGGACTCTTTTTCGAAACATAAGGCCCCGAAGGAATAAGATGCAGTTCTTTAATAATTGCAGTCAGAATTTGAAGTCCGAAATTTTCTATTTTATTCAGAGCTGGAAAGAAAGTCAGTCTCTATGATTCTTATTATGGTTATATACCCACTTTGTTACTGGTGACAACCATTCGTACCCCTCTTTGGGAAAGGAAGAAGAAGAGGGCGGGTGTTCCTAAGGCTCCCGAAATGTGGAGTTAGAAATCATCATTTGAATGGAAGTGATACAAATACGACTTTTTATAAGCAAGCCAGGAATTCGAGGCTAGGAATCTGTCCGATCTCAAAAGAATGGGAGGGTTTTTTGGGAATGAAAAAAGGGGAGTCGGGTCAGCTGGATTCGGGATGGGATCGACTAATGAATATGGTTGTAATGGGTAGGATAAAACATGTTCTTATCGGTCATCGCTAGCTGCCGCCTCATAGTAGTGATACGCGTTGGGCGCAAGGAAAGACCCCACTCTAAGTCCCCTCATTGCTCTAGCCGGACCGGGAGAAACTATTAATTGGGGGTAGTGGCCCCAGACGAGGGATAAGGACGAGAGATGGGCAACTAGGTAATATAGAAGGTCGACCCAACCGAATCTGTTCGATTCCATCAATCACTCCGTGGGGACGGGAACATGTATCCCTCCCAACCAAATTCATAAAGATTTTTGTCTAAATCCGCTTTCGGCCTATCGATTGAACCGGGGGCTGCTGTTGAGCACTCTTTCCATCACCGGATTCCCTATGCGCTGATTGATGCTTCCTCCCCGACTCAATGAGACCACACTACTGAGTGAGCTTCTTTCTGGCGCTCTTCCTAGGATTCCTAATGCCTCTTGCTTCAACACAGAATAAGGTCTTTTCTCGACCACTTTGTCATCATGATGAAAGCACAGTGAGTGAGTCTTCTTTCCGAGTCGAGTACTAGGCAGTCAATGTAGAGTTAACTTCATTTGTCAGACTTTTGAGCCCGGTACCGAAGCAAAGTACTCATCCGAAAAGACGGTTTGATCATGCCCTTTGTCCTCAACCCATGGTTCCCCTATATCTCCTAACTTTCGCTTTGCTTTCTCTTGAGCCCGCATTTCGTGTTTTTTAAGATCTTTAGAGGTGAACCCACATAGTGGAGCCTTCGTGTACCAATTTCAGTGGTTGAGTTTCGCACTCCCGTCATCTTCCTCTTCTTTTTGGAAAGTCTCATCCCAAATAGTCATCAGAAACAAGCTAGCCGAGCATTGATTTGGGTGTGGGTGGGGTATGATGCCCCAACGGATGGATCCCCATTAACATGAGAGTTTTCCGAGGGAATGAGGATGTCTAACTTGGTGAGAGCATAAAAGAGGGATTCAGCCAAGGTATAAAAGAAAAGGATTTGTGCATCTTTTTCTAGAAGTGGAAGGTTGCTCATATTATATATATTCAATTACTTTTAGATTATAAAATATTAAGTAGGGGAGATAACTTGCTATACATACAATAACCTAACTCCGATAAGCTAGGAAATAAAAAACCCTTTTTGAAAGTAGAGTGCCGTGCCCTACGGCAAGAAAGTTTTGGCAGACATTGCATTACTCTGATCTTGAAGCGCCCAGCCCTTACTCCCAATTGACGAATCGAATCTCCTTCTGCTTTTTTTTGGCATTCCATTCCTATGATTTATCTTGTTGCTGACCTTTCCTCCACATCATTCCATCCAGACTTGTCGATCATCATCCTAATCCTATCCTTCCTTGCCACCTACCCTTCTTTTTTCTTTTCTTTATCTTAGGTAGGAGGCTTTCTCTTTAGTTAGGAACTTAGAATTAAGTGAAGTAACAGAGGGAAATCCATCTATCAGAGATAGCGGAAAGGTGAGCAGTTATTCTATATATTCTGCGTGAATATTCCTATAATGGAGTCCTTCCTTTAGACTCCATTAGAGGGGACTGAGACTAGGGGATGAAAGTAAGAGATACCGACGGCCATAGTGGAGCGCTTATGAAGTGAAGGTAAAAAGCTCTACTTTATCGATCTGAAGCTGGGACCGAGGTCCACAGTAAGTAAGGTCAATCGAGTATGCTCAAAAAGGAGGAGTGAACAGTGAAGTTAGTGTTCATTGCTGAGTGATCGCTTGATATCTGGAAAGAAAAGGTGGAATTAAGGCATTCTCTCCTTCCCATTTCATACAAATGGAATGAGCCACTCCATATTATATATTTCTATTTGCTTTTTTCAGTCTCTCTCGCCGCTTCTCAGCATTTGCAAATTCTTATTGGAGCTTGGTGAGCTGACCATGGAGAATAATGACAGCGATCAAACTCTTTAAGATGCGAAACTCGAGTAGAAAGGAAACGACTCTTATTCTAAGGTTCACTCTTTTCTTAGGCTTAGGATTGGCTCTAAAATGCTATCGTGAACAGTTGGAGAGCACCCTTGATGCCCACCACTAATGTCCTTCGCCTTGAGCTTCACTCCTGATCTTGACCCCTTTCCGGATTATCTTTCTATTGAGCTAGAAACATCCTCTCCTGCTTTCCCCGGCGGTGATGATGGGGATTCTCTTTTTGTTAACTTCTTTCCAGCTACAAGGACTTCTATGCCCAGTGTTCCCCTGCGGAAAGAAAGAAGAAAGATGTTCCCCATTTCCTTAGACCAGTGCTATCGGTATCAGTACCATCCATCCACTCCGTCTTAGGCGAGCATCCGCGAACCTCTCCGAACTACTTTGGAATGATTGGCCTAAGCCCTTTCCCTAAACCCTAACGCTTCAACAAGATTTAAGGGTTTATGACCTTTCTTCAAAAGAAAATATTAAAAGACTCTCCAGCTACTCGAGAAGTAGAAGATTTGATCTTTCCTGCAACTAGAAGTCGATCAAGATAATCTTTTACCACAACATCAGCGTGCTCCTGCTCCAGATTCAGTTTCGGTGGAAACTCTTACCTCACTTCGGCCTTAATCTGTTCGAAGAAAAGCCGGTAACCCCATAAACACTTAGTTGAGCTTCTTTCTACGAACCTGTACCATCCGAACCTCTATTCGAACCTCTTCATATTGCTATTGGCCGAGCTAGTTCCTTACTTTCCCCACCCAAGGCTTCTGTCCTTTCCCTTCGATCGGAACAGGCTTTTCAAGTGAATTGATTGAGGAATATCCTTTGGTTGAAGACTATTTTCCATACTTTCCGGTTTAGTTCCCAACGTACCTAGTTAGAAAAGAAGTAGGAAACCCCCTATCTTAATACCCTGTTTCAGCAGCTTCGAACCTTGGCTCACTTGTCTCATCGGATTCAGCTTCCTTCCTCTCTGTCTTAGTCGGGCTATCTTTCTTCGTCTTCCTATACCTATCTCTGTCTTTGTACCAAGACATATCCATTCCGAACTCTAAATAACTTATATAGTCTAGTTATTTTTTTCTCTTTCCATTTCATCTCGAGAGACTATAGCGAGCGCACGGGATTCACTGAGCGTAGCATGGAAGCGATAGCAAAGAGCAGGAGGTTAGTGTGAAGTGGTTTTCGGTAGAGCAAAGTCTCATTGATTGTGGTTCGCCTAAGTGGCGAGTCAGTCCAAGAATGTGATACATATTCCCCCGATATACTTGAGTAGGTTTCGCTCGTTTGTCCATGCATGAGCAAAGAAAGACAGCGTGAGTAGGTCAAAAGTAAGCGAAGCGAGAGGTTCCTTACCAACAGCTATGATGCGAGAGCTTTCGCTTCTCAGTTTTCCTCCCTAACCTGTGACAGGTTTTCTCGTCTCACCTTGTTCCTTCCTCATCTCTAGAAGGGCCCCAGATTCCAAACCTTTCTTTAGTACTGTCCTTCCTTCTCTCCGGCAGCGAGCTTCTTCTTTCCTCAATGACTCGGCTAGTGAAAGAGAATCGGCATCCGGCTTTCGATCCGATGTCAGGTGCAAAACAAGTCCATCTTTCTTCAATCTGTCAGAAAGGAGGATTTCTTCCCCCACATTCCCTTCCTTCTCCGCCTATAACGAGTTAGTTACCGGGTCATAAGCATGCGATAGGTTTGGTTTTCTATAGATTCAGTACCCCTTTTATTTGGTAGCCTCTTTTCCCGACTAGGAAAGAGAACTTTCTGGCAACAGGATCCACTCGAATCAGTCCTCCAGTATCTCCGGTTTCGGGATAAGATAGGCTTCTTTACCCACCCGAGGGTCTGAAAGAGCTCGACCATGAAAATGAGTGGAAACCTTAGCAATAAAATAAGGATGACTCCCCTGTTGAAGCGCTTAATCCAATAGTTAACCCACGGACAGAAGGAGCAGCTATTGAATCCGGTCTTAGATGGTTGGAAGACAGAAGCAACTGACATGGGGGAAAGATGAATAGAATGCGCAGTTAGCAAGAGATGGCATTGAATCAGCTTACCTTGCCTTAAAAGGGCTCTACTCTAGCAGGCCTCTCTTAGTGCCATTGCAAGGAGCTGTTGTCGCAATTGAATCAATAGTAATCCCGAAAGAATGCTAAAGACTAGTTGGATTGATGGACAATATCCTGTTTAAAGGAAGAAATAAATGAAGAGGAATGGCTTAGTGCTCCGATTTTGCCTTAGGACTGCTAGTGCCTCACTCTAAGGGAATGAAGATGGCATCAAGCCCGATTTATTCCTACTTCTATGAGCAGACGATTACTGAAAACTTTCAACAGAATGCCTTTTTGCGGCAGTGACTATTTCCGGTGAAGAGTAGCTTTCCCTGTTAATGTACCCGGTCTAGTCTCTAAAGGGGTCTTTCCTCAAATGTCATTGCTAGCAAGAGCAGAGAGATCAGAAGCAACGGCAACCGGGCTATTGGAGCTGTTAGTGCAATTGAATCAGAATATGCTCTTACTGTTGGAGAATACCCTACAATAAGACTTGTTTGGCATCCCGTCTTTCCGGAGTCAAATTCAAATAGGCTAGGCTCCTTCATGCCTTACGAGTAAGCTAGTAAACTTTCTATCGGAATAGGAATAGAATCGGGCAACTTCGTGCTTTTACGCCTTTTAGGGTGTTGTCGGAATAACCCCAGTTGGGAATCGGGCATTACTGGTCTTAGCACTTTCCTGCATTCCTGCTGCACATGAATTGGTGGGTATCGTATTGAGATGTCCCTACGTCCACTGAAACCTTATCAAGGACCCAAGACATAGATCTCGTATATGTCTTTTCCGTAGGCCGGGTTTCAACAAAGAGTTAGAATATCCCCTTGTTCATGCTAAAATCAATACACTTGTTATTGTCCCTCTCCTCGAGAGTCAGTTCGCGTACCTAAAGTCAAATAGAAGATCCCTTTTGTTCTTACTTCAAGCTTAGGTAAGCTCGTATCAATCTTTACCTCTTTAGCGAGTAAGACAGTGAAAGCAAGGGATGTGGTGAAGCATACCGAGGGAAGGAGCACTGATAAGACGAAGCAATAAGTATAGTTGGCTTAAGTTGCCCAAAAGTGCTTACTTTCATTTCGCAGTATGAAATTGTCAGAGTCTCCGATTTCAAAAGCGAAGACGAGGAGAGTAAATGGATTCATTCACAGATGAGCCCACTTACTTTCATAAGAGCTAAAGATTTACTGCTTTCCTTACTGCTTGCTTGGCTACAGTCACGAACTTCCTTAACTTAAGAGAGCGGGTACCCCTTATTTGATTTGCTGACAGTTGTCCCTTCTTCTCTTGTTAATTCCTTCGTGTCCTCAAGCTTTGGTCTCTCATCCATCCAGAGAGAGAGGTCCTAAAGGCAAGCTTCATTCATGCCTGATCTAAATTTCTCACCTTCTCCTTCGATTCCAACTAGGCAAACAGAACTCCCGGGAACTGCCTTTCTTGATTCACCCTCGGAGAACGAGAACGGAACTTGCTCTAATCCTTCTCGTTTGATCCACATTCCATAGCTTCTTTCTGCTTGAAAGGACAGTTGACTTTCTTGCGTACTTCTTTCCATCCTGAGAAGGAGATCCTTTGGAAAGTTCCTAGAAACTCTTCTTCATACGCTTATTCTCTGACCAGAACGCCGTACCATGCAACAAGAATTCCAACCTATTCTTTCTAACTAAGAGCAGATTCGCTGCAACGCAAACAGCTTATTCAATGCCAAACCCTACTGACTGAATGGCTTTCCCTCCCTCTTCCGGGCTTTATTGCCAAAAGTTATTCTAGCTTGAATGGAACCCACAACAATCCGAATCAAATCCAGATGCCAATCCAATGAGTTCGAGTTCGATCTCTGTAGTAAAGTCTAAGACAGTTGATTCGGTATCTAAGACAACTTTTCTAGAAAGCGTCAGGCATGCTTCTCTTCATAAGTCATTCAATGCTTGGCTTCCTTCATTTAAGACTTCATAGGATGCAAGTCCAGGTGAACCATCTTCGACTAGCTACTAAAGGAGAATCCGTTCTAACACCCGATATTACGTAAAATAAGATAGCCAACGAACTCGCCAAGCTGACTTAGGGGTACAGCTTCACGCTCTACCAGTCAGTCCAGATGAGCTCTTAATCCTTCTTTCCTCTCTTCCGACTTGACTAATTAGGAGTTAGATCCACAAGCCCAATGCCTTCCCTTCTCGTTCGATTCCACACCGAATTCACTATATTCTGAATCATGCCCTTCCTTCTCGTGAGAGTTGATCCCATCCTTCGAGTTAGAGTGTCTTCTGTCCGATTCAGGCTGATTGGATCACTGAACTTGGTTCACTGAGGCTAAAAGAAGGAACCTGCTTTCTCGAGGAAAGGAAGTTCCCTTCCCATGCCATTAGTCTAGCTCACCCCGTCTTCTGCGCATCAAAGAAAAGATTTTCGTCTCCAACTCTAATAAAAAAGACATTCTCCACGATATACTTACCCTTACCTTAATGTCAAGGCTGACTGAATTTCATGCTTTTAAGGCAACCTCGATTGGAATTAGGCTTGAGCCAGAGGATCACTGAAACTACCTTTCTATATTTACCCAATTCGATCCACAAGCTGAATGCCCTACCT